ATATCCTGACATAAGAAGGCCGACAGGAGCAATACTTGAAATAGCAATCCATAAAAAAACACCGATACTGAGATCGGCTAGAACAAGGTGATACCCAAAAGGAATTACTAAATAACTTAATAAAATTGATATGACTGCTATAGATGGTCCAATACTGAATAAACGAGTATCTCCTCTAGATGGAAGAAGATTCTCTTTTAAAAGTAATTTGGTACCATCTGCTAGAGCTTGAAGAATTCCCAAAGGTCCTGCGTATTCAGGACCAATACGTTGTTGTATACCTGCAGATATTTCTCTTTCTAACCAAACAATTACTAATACACCTATTGTGATTCCTAATACAGGAGTAAAAATAGGGATAAGCATCCATATGATTCCATAGACCTCTTTTAAGGATTCCAATCTAGAAAAAGAATTGATAGCTTGTACTTCTGTTGTATCAATTATCATTTTAACGATCAACTTCTCCCATAATGATATCTATACTACCTAGTATCGTCATAATATCAGCCAATTTCATTCTTTTAACTAACTGAGGAAGAATTTGCAAATTAATAAACCCCGGCGGGCGAATTTTATATCGCCAAGGAAAAACACCCTTATCTCCTATCAGAAAAATTCCCAATTCTCCCTTTGGTGCTTCCACTCTTGCATAAAGTTCTTGCTTCGACAATTCAAAAGTCGGAGAAGGTTTTTTACTAATGAATCGATAATCAAACTCATTCCATACAGTATCTTTTACTCTATCAAAGCGGCGGATTTCTAAATTTTCATAGGGCCCTCCAGGAATTCCTTCTAGGGCCTGTTGAATTATTTTTATGGATTCTGTCATTTCACTGATTCGTACTAAATAACGAGCTAAAGAATCCCCCTCTTTTTGCCATTGGACTTCCCAATCAAATTCGTCGTAACACTCATAATGATCAACTTTACGAAGATCCCATTGTATTCCGGAAGCTCGTAGCATTGGTCCCGACAAACCCCAATTTATTGCTTCCTCTCCACCAATAATGCCTACTCCTTCAACTCGTTCTAAAAAAATGGGATTCCTTGTAATAAGCTTTTGATATTCAGCAATTCCTGTTAAAAAATAATCGCAAAAATCCAAACATTTATCTATCCAGCCATGAGGTAAATCAGCAGCGACTCCGCCAATACGAAAAAAATTGTGCATCATTCGCATACCGGTGGCAGCTTCGAATAGGTCATATATCAATTCTCTTTCTCGAAAAATATAGAAGAAAGGAGTCTGTGCCCCAATATCTGCCATAAAAGGGCCAAGCCATAACAAATGCGAAGCTATACGACTTAACTCCAACATAATGACTCTGATATAACTGGCCCTTTTAGGGACTTGAATATTGCCTAATTGCTCTGGCGCATTTACAGTTATTGCTTCTGTGAACATAGTAGCTAAATAATCCCAACGTGTTACATAAGGCAAATATTGTATAATTGTTCGATTTTCCGCAATTTTTTCCATACCTCTGTGTAAATAACCCAATATTGGTTCACAGTCAATAACATCTTCACCATCTAAAGTAACAATGAGTCGAAGAACACCATGCATTGATGGGTGGTGAGGTCCCATATTGACTATCATGAGGTCTTTTCTTGTAGCTGGTACAGTCATAGGTTTTTCCTGATTCATTCTTCCATGAATTGCTGAAAGCGAAAAGAAGTTCACCAAACTTTAAGCCAATAATTCAAACTAACTCTTCAAATTAACGAGTTTTTCTCTCTCGAATATCCAACTGCCCTATTAATTCTTTATAACGTGCTCTATTTTTTTTTGACAAATAAGCCAGCAGCCGTTGACGTTTTCCGAGAATTTTCCGCAGACCTCTTTGAGATAAATAGTCTTTTTTGTGCAATTCCAAATGTGAAGTAAGCCTCCGTATCTTGTTGGTGAAACTTACTACTTGAAATTCAACAGATCCTCTGTTTTCTTTGTTTTCTTCTTGTTCTTGCAAAATAATTGAAATAAATGAATTTTTTACCATAAAAGAATTTCACACTCCCCTTTTTACAGATATTTATTTTATTGATCAGTAATAATAATGTCACAAATTTTAATTTTAATGTAGTATATACAATAATCATAATTTCTTTATACATTCCTAGTTTTATCAATTATTAATCAATCCGATTTTTGAGTTCATTTGTATAGTGATACAAAAAGACGATACCAAATAGTTTAGTCCGAAGATTCGATTGATAAATTTATTCTGTTGATTAATTTATAGCTTTAATTTAATTGATACCCCATTTTCCTTAATATTCACGTATCCTAGACTGGGATGTAAGACAGCGCATATGCGCATCGGGTTGCTTGCATATAACATGGTCGCGGACAGAAGAAAAAATGAAAAATTGATAGAACAATAGAATATATAGGAAACTCCAAATTTTTAATCAGGGATACATATATATCCTTAACATACTCAAGCGGCTCCCATTATTGGTATCAAACCAATAGCGATTCATACAAGCTAAATCTTCTAATCGATAATTAGGCCAAAAAAAGAACTTTAATTTATTTAATTCATTTTTTTTTCTGTCAAAATTTTTACTTTTCTCCAAAAATTGACTCCAGTTTTTTATCTTGTTTTCCTTGCAAAATAAATTATTTCTATGCACACCATTCTGATTCTTTAAATTCAAATTGAAAGAAATTAGAATTCTCAATTCTCTACGACGTCTAGACGATAAAATTTTTTCAGGAACAAGCAAATCTAAATTATTTTTGTCTCCATTTAGAGTTTTTATTTTATGTCTTGAAATGGATTCATCAAAAGTATTCTTAGCAACATTTTTGAGGTTTCGGTATCTTTGATTACTTTTGTGCTTACTTTTATGAACCAAGGAAATACCTATGATTTGATACATAAAAAACTGTCCGTCATTTTTTACAGATAGACGGGCAGGTTCCATAATTAATATTCCCTTTTTCGTTAATTGTGTAAGATTTAAACGCCTCCTCATTATATCCAGATTCATTTCTTTCCTTTGAATATAGGATATAGTAATTTTTCTTACATTTATGAGGCTAACCAGCAGACCATATATCTGGATATTATTCAGCATTTTTTGATTCAATTGATTCAAACGTCCAGTCCATCTTAATTGCAAAGGAAAATCTCCTTTAAGGAATATTTTTAGTTTTTCAATGGATTCTAAAAAATATTCTTCAATATTGTTTTGATTCTTTAATTCAAAATATTGTTTTGAATTTGATGGGCTAAAATTTAAAAAAAACTCATCCTCCTCTTGTTTTCCCTTGATATTTTTCTTTTCAATAAAATTTGGATTTATATTCAAATTAAAAAGAAGTAAGTTGCTTGGGATAAACCAAGGTTTCTCTTTATATTTATGATAAAGTATCACAAACTCTGGAAAGAAAAAAATTTTCGGATTCGATATGAGGCGATTTAAGATTAAGAATTTTTCATTCATTCCCATCCAATCAAAAGACATTCCCATCCAATCAAAAAAGACCTTTTTGTAATTGATTTCAGAATTTGAATCAATTGGAAGATAAAAAAGACCATTACCTTTATTATTAAGTTTATCCCTGATTTGGTCTTTTTTAGGTTCAACCTCAATATTTGTACTAAATTTCCAACCCAAATATTTTCTATCTGTATTTTTTTCCCTATCTATAATATCACTTTTTCCTAGATAATTCTTGATAGGAATATTCTTGAGTATGCTAAAAATTTTTTCGTTATTTATGTTGGAATTTTCTTGATTCTTATTTGTTTCTAATGATGATCTATAAATAGAGGCCTTCTTCTTAGTTTCAGAATGAATATATTTATATGATAAAAGATCATATCTATAGTTTTTTTGAAAATTCTCCTCTTTATTTGGTAATAAATATACTTTCAAATTTTGTTTTTTTTTTGAATCAAATAATTGGTCTTTTTCATAGGAATACCGTTTATTTAAATCCTTATTTTGAGACATATGGCATTGATTTAGTCCATTTCTCCATTTTTGTGGGACTAATCTAGACCATGTAATCTGCGATAAATCGTATTGATAATGACCTCTTAACCAATTTTTCCATGGATTCATTGCATTATTTGGAAGTTTCTTATGTCTTACTTCGGAATCAAATATTCCTTGTCTTCCAAAAAGATCTTTTATTTCATTCTTAAGAAAAAAAGAAGGTCCATTATATTGAAGAAGAGATCTTAACTTATTGAAGTTAATAACTTGGGTTTGTGATAATTTTAAAAATACATATTTTTGTGACAAGTAAGATAAATTAAAAAAAATATGTGACTTCCGCTTACTATTTCTAAGATTATCAAAAGCCCTTTTTATAGTTATAGGCGAAATGAAGTCAATTTTATTTTGTTTTGTTTTATTAATCTTTTCTTGATCTTTATTTATTTCATTATTGTCAATGTATTTATCAAGAATTTTTTTTGTTGATTCCATACAAATTTGTAGAGTGATTCTGCGCATATTAATGATACATAGAAAGATATTTATGTATATTTTTTCAATGAAAAATTGAATTATTAATTCAATATTTTTTCTTTTTAATATTTTCCAAATTTTTGGGGGTGATTCTCCATTATTATTATTATTTTTTTTTATTCCCGGCGTTACTTTTTTTTTATTTTTTTTCATTATTTCTATTTGATTTCTGATTGTGTTTCTTCTATCAATTCTATGTTTCATTTCTTTTTCGGCCTGTGAATAATTTGTCCAACCTGTAGATCGATTTTGAGTAAGTGATTCCTGAATTATCTGAGCGCTGATTATAGAATCCTTTTCTGTTTGAGTTTCACTTGATTCATATATTTCTGTCGGTATAAATAATGGAATTTTATTTTCTTTTAAAAGTTCTTTTATTTTTTGTTTTACAAATAAAACTGCTTTTCCTTGTTTTTTTGTTATTTTTTTTAAAACTCTTCGAACTCTAAAATTCAATTTTCTTATTTCGACTTTATAGTCTATATCTTCAAAAATGGGTTCAAAAAAGG